GAGCGCTCCGGCATTTATTCAATATTAGTTAGATTGAATAGCTAATTGGCTTTCTTTTTTTTTTTTTATTTCATATTTATTTTAGTTTTAGAATTCTATATAATATCTATATAAATCTATATAATAGATTAAAGAATATTCTAATTTAATTATATTATTTAATTATATTAAAAATTAAAAATATTAAAAAATAAAAATATTTATTTTTGTATTTAATTTAATAATTAAAAAGAAAATAAAAAAAATTATTTCTTTTCGGTAACCCCTAGTGAAAGAATTTAATCGGCTGTCTTCCGATTGTTTTACAGAGACAATCGGGAGACGGTAAGGATTAGATCAAATGGAAAGATCAAATGGAAATAAGAGTATGCGAAGTGATCTATCTTGATTCTATATTTTTTTTTACTTAATGAAATGGAGGGCAACAAAATAAAGCATAGGTCTTATTTTATTATTCCTACCTGTTAGTAACATTCATTCCCTTAATACTTCCAAGGGTATCTCCGGATATTTTGTTTGTGCTTAATGTTTTCTGATTATACTAGAAATCATATAAGAACTTGTTAGATGTTATAATTTGATTTATTGGATTCTTTCGTCAATGATGTTAGGCCCGAATCCCTTTTTGACTCTGTGCCAGCGATTCCACTATTATTAGTGAATAATATTATAATAATTAGTGAACAATAATGAAATAATTCCTTCATATTGATAGAGATAGGAGACATAATTTACATGGATATAGTAAGTCTCGCTTGGGCTGCTTTAATGGTAGTCTTTACATTTTCCCTTTCCCTCGTAGTATGGGGAAGAAGTGGACTCTAAAGGTACTACCTAATTGAGTTGAGGGAAAAAACAAAAATCAAAGCGTATCAATTGGAGTTCTGAAATTTTTTTTTTCATTTTGATATTTAATTCATTAATTCAATTTATAAATTGAATTCAAAAATATCTGCATTTCGGAATTCTAGTGTATTCGAGTTGAGTAATGTATTCTATGGATAATATAGAAATAGAAAATACTCTTTCAATTAAACAAATATTTGAATTATTCCCATGTTCGTATTTTTAAAGTCAAGGGAATACAAATAATAGGAAATTTATTCCAACCGAATTCTTTCTAAAATTTCGATTTCGCTGAACTGGCGTTTACCAAAGTTATATATGGACAATGAGGAACCGCGGAACCCTTTTTTATTTATTTTTTTATTCCCCCCTTTCACTTTTTTCAAAGAGAAAAGAAATCCGTTTTTTTATTAGTTATTAAGCGGATACACACTTTCTATAGGAAACAAGATAGACTTAGTAGTTGTCTAAGGAGATACTACACATAATAAGATATTGCCCTTGCCTTAGGCGAGTCACATATTACGTGCTTACCGTTTGTTTTATTATTTGGTTTATTATTTTTTATTTTAGTTTCGAAATTTGATTTATGCGTTCATATCATGGTTCAAACGTTAAAAATCGGTTGGGTTTTACTAATCTTTTCGAAATAGGAAAAAGTTTCCCATAGAACCCCTGGATCATCTGTCAACTATTTAATCAATTACCTCTTCGGAATGCTAAAAAGATTATTTTATTATTTTTAATCTAATACCGAGATTGGTCTTGAAAATAATTAGAAATCTATAAATTCGAATCGGAAGAATAAGAGTTGCCTTTTGATTATTTCAGGTTGATTGGAACCAATATAAATCAAATAGATGAAACAAAGAAAAAAATTGGGACGCTATGTACATTACATATATGTGATTGATATTCTATATATATGAAGATAGATATTGTAAATTGATCCATATTAGAATATAAACCTCTATCTTTATAGAGTAAAACTTTATACACTACAATAATAGTACAATAATAGATAGTATGGTAGAAAGAAATCAAATCTATTTCTTTCTACCATACTATCAGATTTCATAGAATACTGCGGATTCTAGTACGATCATTTCATTTAAGAGTAAGACGCGAAATTGAAATCCTTTTTCATTTTTTTCTTCCATCATTGATTGCATTGATAAGAACTAAGAAGTCAAGTTTAAGTCAAATTAATCACTTTGACTTAAAGTTTTTACGTAAATTATAAGTAAGAAGGCAGTAGGAACTAGAATGAACAGTGCAGTAGCAATAAATGCGAGAATATTTACTTCCATAATCTCATCGTTAGATTTCTCTTTAATTCGCAATAACTCGGGATTTAATCCCATAGAGATGATAAATCTTTCGTCGGTAAATTTAATCGTCGCTAAATTCAATGGTATAAATTACATCTCGATGATATCGAATCGGATCAATATCATGAATAACAATATCTGAGCTATCAAATCGATTCATCGTCAAGAATTGAATAGTATAACATAGGAAGATCTTTTATCCATACCAAATTAAAAATTTGGATTTCTGATCCAATCAAAAATTCCTTTACTTTTTTTTTTTTATATATTCTCATCCTTCGATTAGTAATAGGATAAACATATATCAAAAGTTCAGTGTGAAATTTGAGTGAGATAGATTGTTTAAAATGCAAATAATTAGGAATTGAAATTAGTACTTGAGGTTATACAAAATCGGAGCCAGAAAAGGATATACTTTTAATCCTAAAGTATTCTATCAAAATCAAAGGAACTGCGTTCAATTTATTTTGTATCGGGCAAATTTCATTTGTGTGTGTGTTCGCGGTAAACATATTCTATAGTACTCTATTTCATTACACAGATCGGGAGTAATCGAAAAAAGCCAGGTCTAGTAGTACGGTATCTCTTTCTCTTGGAATCCTGAATATGACACTACTAATAATTGTACTAATCCACATATGTTTCTTTTCCATCAATCAGTATTAGTTGAAAAAATGGAAATTACCATATCATATTGGTTTGATGAGAAATGTGAAAGAAAAAAAAAAAAGAGAGATCCCCGTTAGGAATGAGATTCTGTTTGTTATTTTGACTCCCTTTCACAGAAGAAATGAATTGATGTATTTTTTTATTGGATTTCTATCCATCGGGACTGACGGGGCTCGAACCCGCAGCTTCCGCCTTGACAGGGCGGTGCTCTGACCAATTGAACTACAATCCCAGGAAAAAAAAAAAGTGTACAGCATGCATATTCTTACGATTTCATTCAAACCCTTTCTATTTCGATTTTAGATTAGAATTGTCTTGTTCTAACTGGTAGAGGCGGGACTGATATATTGATATCTATATGGATATGCACTTTAGCAAGATCGACACGGATTACTAGTAATCTGTTCGTTATTGCCAAATCGATTGAAAATCAATCTTTCAATGAATCAATGAAAATAAAAAAGAGTCTTTTTTATTTAGACTTTATACTTACAGATCTTGATATGAATCTAGATCATTAGCAAGATCTGAATTTGTGAAAAAAATACGTAATAAAATAAATAGCGGTAGGGATGTATGTATCAGATTTTTATTCTTCCGTATCAGAGCGCATCGGGCATTTCCGGAGAACAACAAATGGTTCCATTATTTCATGGTGGATCGGCGAATTATTGGGCCGAGCTGGATTTGAACCAGCGTAGACATATTGCCAACGAATTTACAGTCCGTCCCCATTAACCGCTCGGGCATCGACCCAGGAAGAATCAATTTAAGTCTTTATTGATAATCCACAATCAACTTCCTTTCGTAGTACCCTACCCCCAGGGGAAGTCGAATCCCCGCTGCCTCCTTGAAAGAGAGATGTCCTGAACCACTAGACGATGGGGGCATACTTGCCCGACCGCCATTTCATAGTATGAACAGATTTTTTAAATTGTCAATATAATGGAATGATATGACTCGATCAGAAGGATCTTTCCGTCTTTCAGAATTCCATAGAATTTTTTGATTCATCATTTTAATTTATAAATTGTTCATTCCAATCGCCACTTTATAATTATAAAAATAGAAAAATAAGTAATACGAAAGAAAGATAGGAGCCTTTCGGGGAATGATTGGTTTTCCGGAAAAGGCGAGGGAGTTAAACTTCATTTCTTTCACTTTCATTCATTGTTAAGATTCGGTGAGCATATTTCTATCTCACACTAAGCCGGGAAATTAAAAAACGATAATCAATCTGGAAATCCGGGAAGAGGGATAGGGATCAACAAGTTATTGAAAAATTGTTTTTCGATAAGAATTTGGTTCAGGGACAAATTGAATCCATTTATCAACGATTCGAGGAAAAATCTTGTATCTATGTTGAATTGGTGGGTACATGTATCAATCAAATGAATTTCGTTATGATGAGGATCAATTCAATTAGAATCGGTTTTGAAATAATTCAGTACATTGATATTTAGCAAATCCAATATCAATAAACCTTTTTACCTATACTCACTAGGTAAATCAAATTTCTTGTTCCTTAATGAGCCACTATGCGGATAAAATGTATCTATGTACATATATTATAATTTCATATAATAAGTATATGCAGTAAAAAATATATGCACTAGACTCATAGTGGCTAGTTCCTTATTCAGGAATTGAATCAAACGGGGCCCTTTTAACTCAGTGGTAGAGTAACGCCATGGTAAGGCGTAAGTCATCGGTTCAAATCCGATAAGGGGCTTTTTGCTTTTTTCATAAAACTCCTGCGGTAGTATTCATATTTGAAGAGAGAATAGAGATATTGTTGATATTTGTAATAAAAAATTCATTAGAATTCGAAAATGGAATTCTGAATTCTAATAAGTTATTGTTATCATTCTAATGAATTCTAATTCGAATATAGTAATTCTAGTTAGAAAGTGGAACATTTTTTTATTATTTTATTATAATGAATAATGATAAGTCATCCCCAGATATTCCTATTTTCTATTATTCCAATCAAAATAAATTTAAAAGATTATAAATCAACAAAAGAAAAAATAAGTAGACCTAACCCATTGAATCAGAACTATATCTACTATTCTGATATTCAAAATCTACTATTCTTATATTAAAATTCGATAGAGATGAAATTAGAACAGTGGATCTTTTTTCATTTCATTT